ATCAAAACTAAAGAAACTCAAAATTAATAACCAACTTATTGCTTCGTATTATTGAGATCCCAAGAAACAGTCACTATATGACTGAATCGATCATATAGTTGTAGCAACTGAAATTCTTTTCATAAAAAAGAAATCTAAATCTAATTATGAATTGTGAAAAAAAAAGGGGATGTGGAAAAAAGGAAGGATGATAGAAAGAGAGAATAAAGATCTCAATGATATATGATTCTCATATGTATGGTTTATGAAGAATTACCCTATAAAAAAGGCAGTGTTATCAAGCATTAACATCAATATACAATGACAATAGAATAAGACATAAACTAAGAATTATACAAATAAAAAAGAGAAATATAGAAAATAGAGAAGAATTTAATTGAGCTTCGGGTTAAGAAAAACTGAAGAGATTGACTCGGAAACAAATAACAGATTTTTTTGAGAGCTCCATTGCAGAGTTCAGGCCTAAGCATTAATATAGAAGCTATGGGAACGATGGAACCTTTGATTACATAGGATTTTCTTAAAAACGAATCAATCCTAATGATTCATTGGGTAGGATGGCGGAATGAACCAAGAAAAAATGTATTTCTTCTGAATAGTCATGAATTGATGGCCCTACAAATGAAGGAAGAAAGAGTCAATATTCGCCCGCGAAACCTTTCCTTATTTAATTTCATTTAAGAGGTAAAGTAAAATACTTTAGAAATCTTGATACTTTATAAAAGAAAGAAGCATTATATATAAACAAATACGCCTAATTCTATTAATTATTTATTCTATATACAGAGCTACCTATGTAAAAAATTCAATAAAAAAAATAGGTAATATTATTGAATCATTTCATTCGCGAGGAGCTGGATGAGAAGAAACTCTCATGTCCGGCTCTGCAGTAGAGATGGAATTCAGAAACAACCATCAACTATAACCCCAAAAGAACCAGATTTCGTAAACAACATAGAGGTAGAATGAAGGGAATATCTTGCCGAGGCAATCATATTTGTTTTGGCAGATACGCTCTTCAGGCACTTGAACCTGCTTGGATAACAGCTAGACAAATAGAAGCAGGGCGAAGAGGAATGACACGATATGCACGTCGTGGTGGAAAGATATGGTTACGTATCTTTCCCGATAAACCTGTTACTGTAAGACCTACAGAAACACGTATGGGTTCGGGCAAGGGATCCCCCGAATATTGGGTATCCGTTGTTAAACCGGGCCGAATACTTTATGAAATAAGTGGAGTATCAGAAACTGTAGCTAAAGCAGCTATGGAAATAGCTGCATGCAAAATGCCTATACGAACTCAATTTGTTATTTCAAAATAGATAAACAAAAATAAAAAAGAAAAAGAAGAAGTATTGAGAATGAAAAAACAACCACGGATTTCTTTATCTTTGGACAGACAATATTTATTTTTTCCATTATCCCTCTTGCATTGAAATAAGATATTTCAATAAAAATGATATGATTCAACTTCAGACCCTTTTGAATGTAGCGGATAACAGTGGAGCTCAAGAATTGATGTGTATTCGAATCATAGGAACTGGTAATCACCGATATGCTCATATTGGCGATGTTATTGTTGCTGTAATCAAAGAAGCAGTGCCCAACATGCCTCTAGAAAGATCAGAAATAATTAGAGCTGTGATTGTACGCACGTGTAAAGAACTCAAACGTGCCAACGGCATGATAATACGATATGATGACAATGCAGCGGTTATCATTGATCAAGAAGGAAATCCAAAAGGAACTCGCATTTTTGGTGCGATTGCTCGGGAATTGCGACAGTTGAATTTTACTAAAATAGTTTCATTAGCACCCGAAGTCTTATAGATGAAAATAGGATATATCCTATCTATATCTATATATAGAATATTCAAATATCTAAAATAGATCTTATTAACAGATTGTATCTCATGTATATACTTTAAATTTCTAATAATTTTTTAGAATTAAATAATTAAAAAAAAAAAAAGAAAACAAAAAATCAGCATGTTGATTATATAAAAATTAGGAGGCACCAATAACTATAGTTCGTCATGGGTAGAGACATTATTGCCGATATAATAACTTCTATAAGAAATGCTGACATAGATCAAAAAAGAAGAGTTAAAATAGTATCTACTAATATAACTAAAAACATTGTAAAAATACTTTTACGAGAAGGTTTTATTGAAAACGTTCGAAAACATCAAGAAAGTCAAAAAAATTTCTTGGTTTCAACCTTACGACATAGAAAGACTAGGAAAGGAAATAAAATCATTTTAAAGCGTATCAGCCGACCCGGTCTACGAATCTATTCCAAATATCAACGAATTCCTAAGATTTTAGGTGGAATGGGAATTGTAATTCTTTCTACTTCTCGAGGTATAATGACAGATCAAGAAGCTCGACTAGAAAAAATTGGAGGAGAAATTTTGTGTTATATATGGTGATTCTCCTGAAGTACCCTAATTTTCTCTCGAACTTACTATTTGTAAAATAGAGAGGAGAAGTGAATTATAGAACTCTTCCTCTATTAGTTAATACTTAAAGGGAGTTCCTGGAATGAAAGAACAAAAATTAATTAATGAGGGTTTAATTACTGAATCACTTCCCAACGGTATGTTCCGAGTTCGATTAGATAATGAAGATATAATTCTAGGTTATATTTCAGGGAGAATCCGGCGCAGTTTTATACGTATACTACCCGGAGATAGAGTCAAAATCGAAATGAGTCGTTATGATTCAACCAGGGGACGTATAATTTATAGACTTCGCAAAAAAGATTCGAACGATTAGATCATTCTTTTAAACATTCTTTTCGTAGGGATATTATTCGAAGTTCAAAAATGCAATAAACTTTTTTTTTTTGTTTCAAAAAAAAAAAAAGAGATTAAGAATCAAAGTAAGGAATGATAAATATGAAAATAAGGGCTTCTGTTCGTAAAATTTGTGAAAAATGTCGCTTAATTCGTAGGCGAGGTCGAATTATAGTCATTTGTTCCAATCCGAGACATAAACAAAGACAGGGGTAATCCTTCTCAAGTTCTAAATCAAGAACTTTTTAAAAGAAAAACCCATGTACATGTAAAAAGAAATAATAAAGGATTCGTTTTCATATGAAATGGATATCCCCGTATCTTTCTTTAAATTTTTGATTCTTTTTTCTTGTTATTTTATTCTTATGAATCTTATGAATATGATCTAATAAAATATGACAAAACCTATAGCAAAAATTGGTTTACGTAAGAATGCACGTATTGGTTCAAATAAGAATGAACGTAGAATACCAAAAGGAGTTATTCATGTTCAAGCGAGTTTCAATAATACTATTGTAACTGTTACAGACGTACGAGGTCGGGTGGTTTCTTGGGCTTCCGCAGGTACTTCTGGATTCAGAGGCACAAGAAAAGGAACACCCTATGCTGCTCAAGCCGCAGCATTTAATGCTATTCGTACATTAGTTGATCAGGGTATGCAACGAGCAGAAGTTATGATAAAGGGTCCAGGTCTTGGAAGAGATGCGGCATTACGAGCCATTCGTAGAAATGGGATGCTATTAAGTTTCGTACGTGATGTAACACCCATGCCGCATAATGGATGTCGCCCCCCTAAAAAAAGACGTGTGTAGAAATAAGAATTTCAGAGATTCCAAGAGAAATAAATGATTCAATGATATGATCCAATAATCATAAATAAAAGAAAAAAAAATAGTATGGTTCGAGAAGAAGTAGCAGGATCCACTCGAACACTACAGTGGAAATGTGTTGAATCAAGAGTAGACAGCAAGCGTCTTTATTATGGTCGTTTCGTTCTGTCTCCGCTTATGAAAGGTCAAGCCGATACAATAGGTATTGCCATGCGAAGGGCTTTACTTGGAGAAATAGAAGGAACATGTATCACACGTGCAACATCTGAAAATGTGCTGCATGAATATTCTACGATAGCAGGTATTGAAGAATCAGTACATGAGATTTTAATAAATTTGAAAGAGATTGTATTGAGAAGTAATCTCTATGGAGTTAGGGACGCATCCATTTGTGTCAGGGGTCCCAAAGACATAACAGCTCAAGATATCATCTCACCACCTTCTGTACAAATAGTTGACACGACACAGCATATAGCTAACCTGACAGAACCTATTGATTTGTTTATTGAATTGCAAATCAAGAGAGATCGCGGATATTGTATTAAATCCACAAATGACTCTCACGATGGAAGTTTTCCTATAGATATTGTATCTATGCCTGTTCGAAATGCGAATCATAGTATTCATTCTTATGGGACTGGGAATGAAAAACAAGAGATACTCTTTCTAGAAATATGGACGAATGGAAGTTTAACTCCTAAAGAAGCACTTTATGAAGCTTCTCGTAATTTGATTGATTTATTGATTCCTTTTCTACATGCAGAAGAAGAGGACATGAATTTCGAGGAAAGTGAAAACAGATGGAATCTCCCCCTTTTTTCCTTTCAAGACAGATTAACAAATTTCAAAAAAAACAAAAAAAGAATTCCATTGACATGTATTTTTATTGACCAATCAGAATTGTCTTCCAGGACCTATAATTGTCTCAAAAGGTCCAATATACATACATTATTGGACCTTTTGAGTCACAGTCAAGAAGATCTTATGAAAATGGAATATTTTCGCATAGAAGATGTAAAACAGATATTGGGCACTCTACAGAAGCACTTTGCAATCAATTTACCTAAGAAAAAGTTTTCATTTTAACTTCATCGGAATTCTTTCATTTTTTAGTTTTTAGAAAAAAAGAATAGAATCAATTTTTAATCTCCGACACGGTCCATATATTTGCAGAATAGATCATAATAAAATTGATGTATCTAAGGAAGATCCAGAAGGGGATCTTCCTTAGATACCTATGTCGTGGTATTTAACGGTTTAATCAATTTGAAAAAGACCTAAAGTTAGGGATTTCTCAATAGGTAAAGTTGCTCCAATACCTAACCAAAGAGCTACTGCGGTACCGATCAAAAAGACTGTTGTAGCTACTGGACGACGAAATGGATTTTGGAATTTATTGACATTCTCCAAAAAAGGTACTGTCAATAATCCTATTGGTACTGAAACCATTAAAAGAACACCTAATAACTTATTGGGCACTGTGCGAAGTATTTGAAATACGGGAAAGAAGTACCATTCGGGTAATATTTCCAACGGAGTTGCAAACGGATCCGCCGGTTCACCAATCATTGACGGCTCTAGAACTGCTAAGCCCACATTACATGCAATAGTTCCTAGAATTACTACTGGAAAAATATATAAAAGATCATTGGGCCATGCAGGTTCTCCATAATAATTATGTCCCATCCCTTTAGCCAATTTAGCTCTTAATACAGGATCATTCAAATCAGGTTTCTTTGTTATTTGGATAGGTGAATTCTTATGGATCCATCCCCCAAAGGAACCGGACATGATAATTTTTTATCATCCGGCTCGAGCAAGAATCAAAAGAATCACAGAAATAGATTCATAGAACATAAATAGGTCCATAGAAGATCTATATTTCATACATACCTACATATATAATGTAGAATGACTCTATGTAAGAAAATATTTATCAAATTCCATTTCCCCGAGTTTAAACGATTCATTAGTCATTGCAAAGAATTCAGTTCTGGCAACAAGGAAATGCTCAATATCCAAGTCGGCTTACAAATCCGATTAGGATCAAGTGCTTTTTGGATTGTCTCATGTCTTTTGGTTGGTATTTATCCCCACAACATTTCGATTGTATTACATATACAAAAATACAAAGTTTTTACTTGTTACTAATAAAGTCTAGCCTCTGTTCTTCTTTAGATCCCTTATTTCACTCCGATAGTATCATAGATTAGGGTCGATGCAGAGGAAATGAATGCATCTACATACTATAAAAAACTTACTAAGATTACTATAAAATTAATACGAAATACTAAGACTATCAATTAATTATAAGAAAATTACTAAAAAAAAAAAAGAAAAATGAAACAAAGTGAATAAATAGAACATTGGATCATTCCACATCACTTATTCTAGGGATCTTACGGAGCCTGTTCATGCATGACATGATTCGGGTATGATCATAGAAAATATTCTCCTCAAGTGAACCGGCCTATCCTATGCTACATAAAGGGACTGACGTGATGGTTGGATGCGGAGACACATTGGGTTGTGAATTCCAACGTGGCGGATAAAATCATATATCTGCATAGACCAATCAATAGTTCAAGTCACACACTCCCATAATCCATCCTCTTTTAGGAAAAAATACTCCAACTATTCGATTCGTACCAAATAAAAAATACTTCAGAGTTGAATAGAAGTATCCAAATAACATGCCTTATTTTTAAATAATCCATAGTTGCAGCAATGAAAGACTCTTGTTCCTCCCGGATATGATAAATTACAAATATCTATGATCTGCCTTCTCTATTCTCTATAAAGGACCCGAAATACCTTGCTTACGTATCATTGGAAAGTGCATTAACATAAATACGGCAGTAAGAAGAGGCAATACAAAAGTATGTAAACTATAAAAACGAGTCAAAGTGGACTGGCCCACACTAGCACTTCCACGTAATAATTCTACCAAAGGTGATCCTATTATAGGAATAGCTTCAGGCACGCCTGTTACAATTTTTACTGCCCAATAGCCAATTTGGTCCCGAGGTAAGGAATAACCAGTTACGCCAAAAGATGCGGTCAATACAGCCAGAATAACCCCTGTAACCCAAGTTAATTCGCGGGGTTTTTTAAAACCCCCCGTAAGATACACACGAAATACGTGCAAGATCATCATTAGAACCATCATACTTGCTGACCATCGATGAACTGATCTAATTAACCAACCAAAGTTGGCCTCAGTCATTATGTATTGAACAGAGGAAAAAGCCTCTGTAACAGTTGGACGATAGTAAAAGGTCATAGCAAAACCCGTAGCTACTTGTACTAAAAAACAAGTAAGCGTAATCCCCCCTAGACAATAAAATATGTTGACATGAGGAGGAACATATTTACTAGTTATATCATCTGCAATCGCTTGAATCTCGAGACGTTCCTCGAACCAATCATATACTTTATTGAGATAGGTAACCCAAGAAAGACTCCCCCTCTGAGAGCCGTATATGAGAATTTCATCTCGTACGGCTCAAGCCAAAACACACAAATACTGGTTTCAACGGATATGGAATAGAGAGTTTCAAGCTTCTTGTGGCTTAGCCGCTTGGCTCGATTTGACCCAAAGATACGAAGTAATAAAAATCCGGAATCTCTTCTTTGTGATGATAATGCCAAGAAATAAAATTTCAAGTTGGCTCATTTTCTTTATGTTAATCGTGATAGGCCTCTTGAATCTTCTCTTCCCTATCTTTTTTTTATAGGAATTCTCTTGTTGAGACCCTATGAATTAATTGAAACCTCAGATTCATACTAGAACCACGATGATTTAAGAAAACCAAAGCTAAACTCCTAAACTCAAAAGGTTTCTGAGTAAAAACCATTTGATAATCACTTCTTCAATGAATGTAATAACTCAATAAAATATAGAGAAAGAGGTTTCTTTCGGAAGTATGAAGAAAAAAATTGTTTGATTTAGAAAAGACCTATTTCCATTTTTTTTTTATCCGGTTGCGAGGTCTTAATAATAGATATGAATCATAGTTCAAATATTTCTTTTCTTGATCTATTCTATATAGTCCGTGCTCCAGAGACTAGAATAAATATCTGACGAGGTAGAATCATCTTTATAGAGATGACAGGTCCATTCTCTGTATTCTAAATAGGATCAATTATAACAAGTCACACGCTCATATTCCGGAAATGAAATATCGAAACAAATAAATTTCACGATCGAACTACCAGAATGGTCTAAAAATCCAAGTCTTAGGTAATCTTAAGTTGAAGTATTAAGTATTTTAAGCATTAAGTAAATATAAGTAAAATAATATTTTTTGATTGAAAAACTAGGACTTCCTAGTTTTTATCAACTAATTCATTGAAATTCCATCCAGTAAAACAGATGAATTATAAATTTCTAAAATAATAGATAGAAATATTGCAAATAGAGCCATTGCAACTCCCATAAGTGGTGTAGTCCCCCACCCTGGAGCTACTTTTCCATATTCCGAATTCAATGGTTTTAATAAACTCCCTATGCCAGTTCGTCTTGGTCCAGATCTAGAACTACTCTCAACGGTTTTTGTAGCCATAAATCCTCTTTCATCATGGGTTGAAATCTGTTGACTTTGTATACCATTCCGTTGTAGTTGTAAATAAACGACATTATCGTGATCCTTTGTGATCTTTAAATTATCGAAAAAATGGAAACAGCAACCCTAGTCGCCATCTCCATATCCGGTTTACTTGTAAGCTTTACTGGGTATGCCTTATATACCGCTTTTGGGCAACCCTCTCAAAAATTAAGAGATCCCTTCGAAGAACATGGGGACTAGTTGAAGTAATGAGCCCCCAATATGAATAGGGGGGCTCATTACTTCAATGGAAATAATGAAAAATCATTTAATTTTTTTAGTTGGAACTTTAGGTGGTTCTCGAAAAAAGATAGCGAAAAAAATTATTCCTAAAGTAGAAACTAAAAGGAATGTATAAACCAATGCTTCCATAGATTCGATCGTGGTTTACAATTATAGCTTCCACACCTATTCATTTTGGATCATTTACTAAATAAATTCTAAATTGAGATTTACAATTTCTTAGATTTCTTATTCTTATATAGAATTCTTATATAGAATTTATATATAGTAGATATACATACTATATAGATTCTATATAGATATAGTCATATCTTATTACTATTAGATTCTATCTATTTAGAATTTATTCTATTTCTTCTATATTTATCTATTTAGATATTCTATATTTATCTATTTAGATATTAGATTAATATCTAAATCTAAATACTAAATAATTAGATAATTTTAGAAAAAATTAATATAGAAAATAGAAATATTGAATATGAAATAGATAATAGATTCAATTAATTATATTAATTAGCAAATTAGATAAATAGCTAAATACTATATATATCTAAACTTCTATACTCTAAATACTATAATAAAATAAAAAAAAATAGAGGCAAAAGATGGCAAAGAAATTTTGTATCAGACTACTTGTCTCCTTGTAGTTGGATCTCCAAGTTTTTGGAATGCTCCAAATTCGACTTGAGCATCCAAATCTGGATCAATACCAGCAAAAACATCTCTGAACAAGGTTCTGGCGCCGTGCCAAATGTGTCCGAAAAAGAAGAGCAAAGCAAACGTAGCATGCCCAAAAGTGAACCAACTCCTTGGACTGCTACGAAAAACACCATCGGATTTCAAAGTAGCCCGGTCTAATTCAAAAATTTCACCTAATTGGGCACGTCTAGCATATTTTTTCACAGTAGCGGGATCACTATAAATGACTCCATTGAGTTCGCCACCATAGAATTCAACAGTTACCCCTACTTGTTCAACACTATACTTGGATTCTGCCCTTCTAAAAGGAACATCGGCCCTCACAATTCCGTCTCCATCTACCAAAACTACTGGAAATGTTTCAAAAAAGGTAGGCATACGACGTACAAAGAGTTCGCGCCCTTCTTTATCTCTAAATACGGGGTGCCCTAACCACCCAACAGCTATTCCATCCCCGTTATCCATTGAGCCTGCTCTGAATAATCCCCCTTTCGCCGGATTATTACCAATGTAATCGTAAAAAGCTAATTTTTCGGGAATTTTAGACCAAGCTTCTGATAAGCTCATATTTTCGGCTAGTCCGACCCCAACTCTTCGATATATTTCTTGCTGGAAGTACCCTTGATCCCACTGATAACGAGTGGGGCCAAATAATTCGATTGGGGTAGTTGCTGAACCATACCACATAGTTCCAGCAACAACGAAAGCTGCAAAAAAAACAGCAGCAATACTACTGGAAAGTACAGTTTCTATATTACCCATGCGTAATCCTTTATATAGACGTTGAGGCGGACGGACACTAAGATGGAATAGACCCGCTAATATGCCCAATGTACCTGCTGCAATATGATGAGAAGCTATTCCCCCCGGAACAAAAGGATCAAAACCTTCCGCACCCCATGCTGGATTTACAGATTGTACTTTTCCAGTTAGTCCATAAGGATCAGATACCCATATTCCAGGACCATATAAGCCTGTTACATGAAATGCACCAAAGCCAAAGCAAGCGACTCCTGAGAGAAATAAATGAATTCCAAAGATCTTGGGCAAATCCAAAGAAGGTTTTCCCGTACGTTCATCACAGAATATTTCTAGGTCCCAATACACCCAATGCCAGATAGCTGCCAAGAAGCACAAGCCAGAAAACAAAATATGTGCTCCTGCCACGCCTTCATAACTCCAAATGCCCGGATTCGTTATAGTTCCTCCCGAGATACTCCAACCCCCCCACGAATTGGTTATTCCTAAACGAGTCATGAAGGGTATAACGAACATGCCTTGTCTCCACATTGGATCAAGAACAGGGTCAGAGGGATCAAAAACCGCTAATTCATATAGAGCCATCGAGCCGGCCCAACCAGAAACTAGAGCTGTATGCATTATATGAACAGAAAGTAATCGACCGGGATCATTCAATACAACAGTATGAACACGATACCAAGGTAAACCCATGTAAATACCCCTTTTCTTAAAAAAAAATAGACATTATGTAACTTTATCGCATTGGAAAAGACTAGAACCGTGTATTTCACCTGTTCAGTAGATTTTGTATAGGAAAGGGTTAATATTTCTTTTTATTCCCTTCTTTTTTTTTAATGAAATAGAATAGAAAGAAGAATTTTAAATAGAAAGAGAAGGGACCAATTCTATTTATTTCTATTTAGAAGAACAAAGAGAAACAGATCTTATTCTATACCCGATAAGTACAAATACGCAATGGGAGGATTTTGAGGGAAAAAATGTATAAATACTTTTTTAGAATTCGAAATCATTCGATCAATCGACTGATCCGATCGATCCCGTTCGTTACAATCTTTCTTTATTCATTCTGTCTTCCTCTATGAACCTTCCAGTCCTATATCCTATACCTATATATAAAGTATATATATATATATATATATACTAATACTAATATTCTAAAGTAGAATCTATCTATTTATATAGATCTAGATAATAATATTAAGTTCTATTTTATTTCTATAATATATAGAATAGAAGATTCTAAATAGAAATAGAAATAAGATTCAAAGATATAAAAAGAGAATCGATAATAATAATAGTAGAATAGAGAAATATTTTAATACTACTAATACTAATATTCTATATATAAGAATATAAGATAGAAATCTAGAAGATAGAAAAGAAAGAGAAAAAAAAAATGATGAAGACAATAAAACCATTGTTACGTTTCCATATTAAAGTAAAGTATAGTACTTCATTTTTTTCTTTATCTTAATGCCCATTGGTGTTCCAAAAGTACCTTTTCGGAGTCCTGGAGAGGAAGATGCAGCTTGGGTTGACGTATAGTGCGACTTGTCAGACATATTGGTCATATGGTATTTCCCCGTTATCTCCCCCGATTGAGTATTCTCTGTTTCGCCCAATCCAATAAATAGATATTGAATATTGTATTGATTGAACCATCAATGATTCGGAGCGTGAAGCACAATAATTCCTATTGGGGATCGATATTATCAATTCAAATAATTGATGGTTTACTTGGACTGATAAAATCAAATATTCAGGCTCCGTTCAGAGAATACCAAATTGGAAATGGTAAGAGTAAAAGTAATAGAATGGGAGTGTAAATGTAGTAATAGAAAGAAAAAATATTAAATAAAGAATAGAAAAAGAAAATAGAAATTGAATTAAATTATTAATAAATTAGGAGATTCATTAGTCATTAGTAATTAAATAGAATATAATCTAACTTTCTAGAATAGAATCCTGAATCTTAGAATAGAATCTATTATGTAGAATATACACGATTACCACTTGTATAATAGACTCTTATTATACTTACCTTACTAGATGGATAATATAAAACTACTTACCAATGAAGTAGTATGATGAATACATCGAATATTTTGGGTAAAGGTATGAAATAGTTGAAAAAAAAAAGAAGTGGTACTGGAATCATTTGCCCTATATGCGCAAATGGAATTCGGAAAAATCTTCCCCCGGAGTAGAACAAGAACCTAAAAGAATTGAAAGGCCCATTCAGGAACAAGAAAATGACATCGTAATTTTAATTTCGATGAAACAATACATCAATGAGAAGTTAGTTCAATAAGTTCATAAAATTCTTTTTGATTTTCTACATTCTAGAATATAGGGAAGGAGGGCAAAACTCATGTTAAAAAAAAAAAAAGAAATAGGATTGGAATCGACACATTGATTTGTTTTTTCGCAATTCTTTCGAACCGTATGCATCCAAAGGTGCACGTACGGTTTCTCAGGGATACAAATTTGCCCTAATCAACCGACTTCATCGAGAAAGATTACTTTTTTTAGGACAAGAGGTTGATAACGAGATCTCGAATCAACTTGTCGGTCTTATGGTATATCTCAGCATAGAAGATGATACTAAGGATCTTTATTTGTTTATAAATTCTCCAGGCGGATGGGTAATACCAGGAATATCCATTTATGATACTATGCAATTTGTGTCACCGGATGTACATACAATATGTATGGGATTAGCCGCTTCAATGGGATCTTTCATTCTGGTCGGAGGAGAAATTACCAAACGTCTAGCATTCCCTCACGCTTGGCGCCAATGAGTTTTTTTATTTGAGAATACTATGCCTTCGCTGTATCGAATATGAATCAAATAAAGAATAAGTAATAATAGCATGGCACTTCGAGTTCGATATGAACAAACCCTTATTGTTTTTTTATAACATGAGATTTTTTATCGAGATAGTAGTATGAAAGAAGGGTTATTCCCAATTTGATTTTATGTGTAAAGCAAGAATCAATTTTAGCGTCACAAACCATTATTCTTCCACACCAGAAGTCTCTTTCTTTTTTTTATGTTATGAGAGAAAGAGTCAAAAAAATGGAAAAAAATTATTTTCTCCTTCTTGGATCATATCAAAAAGAAACTTTGGGATTGCTAAATCACAGACGAGATAAATAGATAAATATATAAAGCAACAGAACCATCATAGTATCTTTTTAACTACTACGAAAGGAAGGGTGGTAAATGGATCATTTAACGATTTGGATCCGATAGGTTCTATTTATTCTTTTCGATAGAAGAAATTCTATTGAAAAAAGAAATTCCATTGCAGAGCCGTATGCAATGTACAAAAGATGCCCGTACGGTTGTTTCATTCTATTTTTTATTGTTATTTGGATTCCCCCTTACTTGAAATCAATCGCGCAATATATAGATAGAAGAACTCATGATGTTCTATCAATATCATCAGGGTTATGATTCACCAACCTGCTAGTTCTTTTTATGAGGCACAAGCAGGGGAATTTATCCTGGAAGCAGAAGAATTATTGAAGCTTCGCGAAACTCTCACAAAAGTTTATGTACAAAGAACAGGCAATCCTTTATGGGTTATATCCGAAGATATGGAAAGGGATGTTTTTATGTCAGCAACAGAAGCCCAAGCTCATGGCATCGTTGATCTTGTAGCGGTCGAAAATGAAAATACTGGGGATTCCATATAAATATACGAATTCCTTTGAAAAATTCGAATTTTCCGTGTGAATAGAAATCCATTCATAATCATCAACCATCAGGTTAAGATCGATCTAAACCAACCCGCTCTATTCTATATAGAATGAGATTCTATAGACACGCCATGCCAACCATTAAACAACTTATTAGAAACGCAAGACAGCCAATAAGAAATGTCACTAAATCTCCCGCTCTTCGAGGATGTCCTCAGCGTCGAGGAACATGTACTAGGGTGTATGTGCGACTCGTTCAGTTCAGATCATGAGTTTGAAGAAATGAAAAATTTTTTCCAGTATCAACGACCACTACCAATGAATTAGGATAGATAGAGTGGAAGACGGCCTTTTAATTGACTAGTATCTAAAAATGCAGATCTAGCATCTAACTAATTATGTTATGAATTTATGGTTTCTATTGGTGCAAATCCAATCATTCCGTTTGAGACTCCATTGGTAACAATTAGTTATCCATTAAGCGGAGGAAAAAGGTTATGCTCCTATTCCTTTTCTTGAAAAAAAAAAAAACGGACTAACAGGGTCAGCTACCTAGCCAACTTTCAGAATGAAATGCCGTCACTGTATGGATAGCCTTTTTTGTGAAAAGGACTATTACTTTCTAATTAGAATTGAAAGAAAAAAGAATTCTAATTGAAAAAAGGATGGGTAGAGCCAAATAGTGTGAATTATACAAGTTCACAATAAAATTTGATTAAATGAAAGAAGAGGCTCCGGTGTATAGAGAGGACCTCACCGTTTCAGAAGTTGCCATAGAAACGAAGGAACCCACTATTCTTTTTTATTTAGTAGCAGTCGGATTTCTTATTTCCAGGTGAGATACCTTGAAGAAAGAAAAAATCGTGGTCGGGAAGGTCATAGTCGCATAAGCCATTGGAATTTATATTTTATATATCGGAAGAATCCGTTTTGTTATTAATTGACCGGAGGAAAAGGATGACTGAAAGAAGATAAATCGATTAGTTATTCAAGAAAGTTTCATTTGATTCAATGACCAGAGTTAAACGAGGATATACAGCTCGGAGACGTCGAAAAAAGATTCGTTTATTTGCATCAACCTTTATAGGGGCTCATTCAAGACTTACTCGAACAACTACTCAACAAAGAATGAGAGCTTTAGTTTCCTCTCATAGAGATCGGAGCAGGAAAAAGAGAGATTTTCGTCGTTTGTGGATCACTCGGATAAATGCGGTAACTCGTGAGGATAGGCTATTCTATAGTTATAACCTATTTATCCACAATCTGTACAAGAGACAATTGCTTCTTAATCGTAAAATACTTGCGCAAATAGCCCTATCAAATCAAAATTGTTTTGATATTATTTCAAATAAAATAATCAATCAAAAATAAAAAATAATACAAATCAAATAAAATAATTTGAATTGAAAATGATTGAAACAGGATTTCCCGGAGAATCGACTCCGGGAAGATAGAAGAAAAATAAATTCATATTTTAGTAGTAGGAATAAACGAACATCTTTCAAGAAAAAAAATTTCTTCCCCATTTTTATTTTTTATAATACAGAATGAAAATCTGGATTCTAGTTTTTTTCGAGCAAAACATTAATATGAGCTTGAGTTCCAATTGGAGTTTTGAGGAGTATATTTATTTATTTTTGGTTCTAGGACCAGTAGTTCTAGGGATCGACTCCACTCTCTCCAATTGTTTCTCATTATTACGAAAAGGTAACAAAGATAAAATACGAGCTTGTTTTATAGCAATAGTAATTAATCGTTGTTGTTTTAAGGTCAACCTATTCGTCCGTCTAGATAAGATTTTTCCTTGTTCACTAAGAAATCGACTAATTAAACTCATGTTTCTATAATCGATTCGATCCCCCGATCCAATTGGGGGTAAACGCCTACGAAAAGATCGCTTGGATTTAAGAAAAGGTTGTTTGGATTTATCCATGGTTTACTTATTCCTTGTTTGTTTATTCCTTCTATCTAAAATAATCTATAAAATAGAATCCTATTTTTTTCTTATTCATTTTATTCATTTAAGTTAAGATAAGTTAAGATTCGACTAAGATAGGATTTGTTTTGTATTATATATGTTAATATGTAAAGTTCTTACTCTTCCCACTACTTGGAAAAATCACACACGCATTCCGTTTCATCTATTTCTTTATTTCCCCATGACTAGTATACTTTTGACAATAGCGACAAAATTTTCTCAATTCTAGTCTATTGGGTGTATTGTGTCGATTCTTTTGAGTAATATATCTAGAAATGCCTGGCGATTCTTTATTGACACCCTTTCGAACACAACAGGTACATTCTAAAATCAATAGAATTCTAATATCTTTACCCTTGGCCATGAACCTCCTTTTCATTTTGGATCGACTTCACTTTAGAACTCTCTTCATTTTCTTTTTGATCCGAAGAACCAACCAAAGAAAAATAAAATAAAAAAAGAATCTATATTATATATCTATACTATATTAATAAAAATTACTAAAAGTTACTAACTAGAAATGGAATTTGTAAATATTTTATTTTTCTAATTATTAGAATTTGAATGACTTCGAAGTACTCTACTATAATTAGAAAAATTAGAAAGAAAAAGATTCATATTCATTAATAGAAGAGTATTAAGAATATCGTAATAAGTAATAATTAATTAATACAATTTTTTCTAACTAGGAATGATTTCTATCCTAATCTCAGTATTTTCTTCTTTCTATGTTAGAATTTCGCGCTCCTAGACTGAATCCACATTTCCATTTCTTTTCCCCCAAATTCTATCGTAGATTTACTGTATTTTGACTGAGGTTCAATACACTCTTTCTCTTTCTTTTTTTTTTTTAGAATAGGGAAAGAAAAAGGGAGCAAAATTGGAGCCATGTTACGTAGAATTGTATCTCAAATCTTCTTCATTTTTTCACATATCAATACAAGAATTCAATCAAGATGAAAAAAAGGGGAATGACAAGGCATCTGGAAATAAACGATTAATTTCTATCAATAGACCTGCTAAAGACCCAAACCATAGAGTGGTTAGCACAGGTGCCGTGGAGAGATATGTTTTTATATCTCGCATTTCAAATCCTCCTTCTTCTTTTCTATTTTTTTTTTTTTTCTTATTATTTCTTTTAATTCTTTCTTTTTCTTGTATATTGTAATACATATATAGTCCTAGTTTTCTATTCTAATAAATAGATCATAGATAACCCGATATTTTAGTTCAAGATCATTTGTTTTTGCTTGAAATAAAATTAGAATTAGGAATTACTAACTAAAATGCATATGTATAATGACCCAGCAAATTCAATTTTGCCGCCCCTTAAAAAAAAAAAAAAATGACAAGAACATTCTCTTCTCTATCTATATAGATAGGTAGAGCAAAAAAGAAGGATGTGGAAAAAAGACATGGATTTTGTACAATGACACTGTACAACAATTTTTCAAAGGGATGTAGCGCAGCTTGGTAGCGCGTTTGTTTTGGGTACAAAATGTCACAGGTTCAAATCCTGTCATCCCTACCTATTCTTTCTCCTATGGAAAGTTACAAGGGATTTATTGAGTAAGATCGGGAAATTTTGGACATAATCTTTCGTATAGAAATACTCTATGTAAAAAAATAAACCTCGGGGGTAAAAAAATCCTTATTCTTTCCAATCGTATCTACTGTATTCTACTGTATATAGGATATATACAAGCGCTCTTAGTTCAGTTCGGTAGAACGTGGGTCTCCAAAACCCGATGTCGTAGGTTCAAATCCTACAGAGCGTGATTCCGTTTATGTTATGTAAAATTACAATGAAATCAAAATAAAAAAAAAAAAAAAACAAAGTAGAATTGTAACTGAAATTTGACCTCCTACAAG